TTAGACATAAAAAAGTAGCTATCATCCCCTTTTCTGAGGAATAATATGGTTTTCTAATTTGATTGCCCAATAAGCTTATCAAATGAATTGTAATTACAATTGAAACAATAGAAAAGGAAATATGAGTTAATATATGCTCTAAAGTTGAAAATATCATAAAAATGAAAAAACGGGGGATCCCCCCGTATTAATTAAGAAATAGAAATTGGGAATTTAATTTAATTTTATTATAGGATCTATTTGATATCTTTTAGAAGATGGCATGCCGCCACTCGGACTCGAACCGAGATGCTCTAGCACTGCTTCCTAAGAGCAGCGTGTCTACCGATTTCACCATAGCGGCTTGCTCGAACTCATAATAACCTATTTATATTCAATCGTCGAGATTGAACAAGTCAATTCACTCAATTTTAGTAAAGATATAAAAAAAAAAAGAGTTCAAAAAAGTCAATTTAAAGGTTCAGTAGTTTCTTTAAGGTGTCTGGTTTTAGGGCTTTGACGTAGTTTAGCCGATTCTAAAATACGACTCTTGCAACGATAGAATTCTTCGATAGACTCAAAAACTTTTTTCTTTTATTGTCATTATTTCTGGTTTATCTGATTTAATAAATTCAATTTGAAACACAAACTAAATTTTATCAATGAATCTAAAATATGTCTATTTTGGATTACTCCAAATTGCCACTTGTACATATAATAATAATAATATCTCAACAATTAAGTTCTTTTATTGGATTTTTCATTGGGCTGAAAATTGGATATATATGGAAAATAAATTAAATATAGTATATATAATAAATTAAGAAGTCAGAAAGTTATCCAAAAATCTTTAACACGGAATGGATTAGTTTGAACAATTAATTAATTTGAACTAAAAATATTCTATCTGCCCTTCCTGATAAATATAAAATTTTTTCATTATTTATTCTTTTAAAAGTCGATGGGGAAAAGAAGACTCCCCACCACCAAAATCTGAATGAAAATATACTAAAAAAATCAAATAAAAAATCTTATATATATTTATTTTTTTATTTTTAGAATTTAGAAAGAAGAATACTTCTTCTTTTTATAAGATTAAGAGTCTATTTCATATTGATTAGAATAGGAACTGCCAATTGTTAATTTTATATTAACTTTAATATTAAATTAACAAATTACTGAGATATTAATTACTGATCCAATTTTTTTAGTCAAATCCATTCCAAATTATTCCAATATTTTAGGACTTATTTGTTTGTCGTACAAAAAAACTTTTGGAATTCCCGGTAGAAAGAGATTTCCCTAATGACAAAGCTTTTAATGCCGCCCAATATCCTTTCCTTTTCCAAATATTTTTACGAATACGCTTTTTTGATATCGAAGTACGTTTTTTTGGAACTGCCATTTCAAAAAGAAGAAGTTAGTCATTGTTATAGTTGGATGTGAAAGACATCTATTGTTCAAAACGAATTATTATTTCTTATCTTATATTCATTATCTATTTTTTTTTCTAAAAGATTCTCTTCATAGAAATCTAGATACGTCAAAGATCCGTGAAAATAAAAAATGACTCGAAATAACAAAATTTTGATTCCATACACTCTTTGTAAAACCAAAAATTTTTGGTTTTGAACTCTTAGTTCTCGTTATTTATATCTCATCTGCTATGGGATAGAAATCAAAAGAAATAAAGAACCTAAAATACCTTTATTTTAGTCATTCTATATTTTATTTACATGTAATAAAATACCTTGTAAACTTTTGCCTAATAAATTGAGTCTTTTTTTAGTAAAACTTGAAAAAAAAAATACACCTAAACTTTCAAACTCGAATGATACTAGTAAAAAATCTGTTAAAGGGTATGTAGTTTGATAAAAAAGGATCTCAGTCATTTTTTATCCTTGCTCGATAAAAAGTTCATTTTAGAGCTATAATCTTATAAACTTTCCAAATATTCCTAATAAATTGTTTTGATTGAAATGGAAAACAATAAATCCCATAATGAATTAGTTAATGAGTTTAAATAAACTAACTAAAATCAAGAGGTTTTATTTCATTAGACCAACGACCTTAGTTAATCCTCTAATTCATATTAGCATCAAGTACTCTTTTTAGCCTAAAATTTTATACTTGCTGTATGAATATTAATAATATTTTTTATTTTCCTACTTTCCTATTATAAGTATTCGTTTTTATATGTCACTTGGTTATATCATTTGACCAATTGTAACTTCTTGTTTTGCATATTTGAACAATTTTGAAAAGACTCAGAATAAATACTAATATAAATATAAATTATTAAATAAGTTAGTGCATATCTTTATTTTTTATTTACTTTTTCGAAAGAGCTAAGATCCGGTGAATCGGAAACAATTAATTAAGAAAAAAAAACTTTTTTTATGGAACAGACATATCAATATGCGTGGATAATACCTTTTCTTCCACTTCCAGTTCCTATGTTAATAGGGTTGGGACTTCTTATTTTTCCGACGGCAACAAAAAGTCTTCGTCGTATGTGGGC